AAATCCGAATCGGCTAATTGTTCTCTGATAGCACCTGCCCCCGTAGAGATTTCTCGGTTTCGAAATGTCTCGAAACCTTGAGTAGTAAAAAAGAGTGGGATGCTGTATTTCCAGGATTGGATTTCATATTCGAATGAACCTCGTAATCGTAAGAAAGTAGGTTTTTTAGCTATGGACCTAGCAAAAGAAAAATCGAGATAGGTTCCTATAGTATTGGATCCCCCCCTCACAATCGGACGTGAAGGTTTCCTCTCATCCGGCTCAAGTAGTTACACCAAATAAAGAAAGGGGTTCTTCTTCTGTTTAAACTTTGTTCGAGAAAACCCTATAAAAAGCTACTCTTTACTCAAGTTCCCAGTAAGGACCAGCCTTTCATTTATTCATTCTTATCTTATTTTATTTTTTATTTTCACTCTAACCTTTTTTACTTTCTTTTATGTGTTTACGAAAAAAAAAGGAAATGTGAAATTCTTGAGTAGTCTACTTCCCCTCAAATGATGAATCCCCTGAAAGGAATATTTTGGGACTCGTAAAGGATTTATTTGTCTATATATTGTATTGTTCCATTCGATCTTTTTTAGGTCTCTACTCACCTCGATGGTTATGTGCCATGATATCCCTTGAAGCATATATGCGATATATAAGCTCCCGTAACCATGCCATATTCGCTTGCGCTTGCCTGAACAGAATTTCTTTCTCAAAGAAATGGAATGTATAATTCCACAAAAAGTATTTTTTCACGAGGTATGACTAACTATTCCTATATTATCTGTTACGGAATCGACCATGGATCAATACCCCTTTTCTTCCATTTTTAAGTCTTGAATATAATTCTGAGCTTCATGTTCCTCCTCCCAAGATACATGTCAGAGCCGGGGGCATCCCAATCAGATTAAATGGGATGACAGTTTCTCAGTCCAAATCTGTCAAATGAAAATTTCGATCAAATCACACATCGCAATATACTAGGCCCTCTAATTCCCTAAGGGGCTTATCTAAAAGATTCGCAATATAACTAGGAAGACGTTTCAAATACCACACATGAGTCACTGGACATGTCAGTTTGATGTATCCCATTTGGTACCTTCGTACCCGAGAATCAACAAATTCCACCCCGCATTCTTCACAAGATTTCGGGTCTTCTTTTTCAGCCCCAATCCCTCGGTAATTTCCACAAGCACAAATCCCACTTTTTATGGGTCCAGAAATTCTTTCACAAAATAATCCATCTTTCTCCGGTTTATTAGTTTTATAATGAAAAGTATAGGGTTTTGTCACCTCTCCAACTATCTCTCCATTGGGTAGAATTTTTTTTGCCCAAGCCTTTATTTGTTGAGGGGAAACTGGTCCAATTCTAAGTTGTTGATGTTTATACTGGTCGATCATAGAATAGAAATTCTGATTCATTGAGATCAAGCTTCCTTCCTATCCATCTGGAAGTTCTTTTCAGATACAAGGAAATGATTCAGTTCCAGGGACAAAGATCGTAGTTCTCGAACGAGCAATCGAAAAGATTCTGGAGCACCCTCTGGGTTAGGTACTGGTGATCCAATAATTGTAGCACCAAGTACTTCTTGACGAGCTCTAATATGATCAGATTTAGAAGTAAGCATCTCTTGTAAAATATGAGCAACACCAAATCCCTCTAGAGCCCAAACTTCCATTTCTCCTACTCTTTGTCCCCCTTGTTTGGCCCTCCCTCTAAGGGGTTGTTGTGTAACAAGTGCGTAATGCCCACTGGAACGTCCATGGATTTTATCATCAACTTGATGAATTAATTTTAGGATATAGGACTTTCCTATTAGAACAGGTTGTTCAAAAAGATCTCCTGTTCTTCCATCAAATATTCTGCTTTTTCCCGGATATTCGGGTTCAAATACCCATGGATTTTTTGTTTGCTTACTGGCTTCATATAATTCAGAAAACACTAGTTTTCTTGAGGCCTCTTGCTCATATCTCTCATCAAAGGGTCCTATTCTATAATGTTTCTTTAGCAGATCCCCCGCTAACCCGAGCGAACATTCAAATATCTGTCCCACATTCATTCGTGAGGGGACTCCTAATGGGTTGAATACCATATCAACGGGCGTTCCATCTTGCAAATAGGGCATATCTTGTCTAGACAAAATCTTAGAAATTATACCCTTATTCCCATGTCTTCCAGCTACTTTATCACCTACTTTGATTTCACGTTTCTGTGAAATATATACACGAATCCTTTCTGGATTATAATTGGAAACCCCCTTTCTATGGATCCATCTCACATCAATAACTCGACCCCTTCCCCCTATAGGTAGTCTGAGAGAAGTTTCTTTTGAAGTGGATACCTGAATGCCAAGTATAGCTCGTAATAATCTATCCTCCGGGGCATATGACGATTCGCTTGCTGTCTGAGGTGTTAATTTACCTACTAAGATATCACCTGTTTCTATCCAAGATCCCAGCATCACAATTCCATTTCTGTCTAAATTTCGGAGTAAACGAGCCTCTAAATGCGGGA